TTTATTCCTATGGAACATCTAGGAACAAGAAGATTTAATCGGAAATATCGACAAATTCTTGCGGAGTCCAAAGAAATGAAATAAAAAAAGACCCACTGTTCCAATTTCATCTCTATCGAATTTGAATATCAGAATAGTGGATATGGTTATGATTCAATGGGTCAGGTCCACTTACTTTTTCTTTTGTTGATTTCTAATCTTTACAATGGATTTGATTGGAATAATGGAAAATAGGAATATTTGGCAATTCAAGAGACGACTTATCATTATTCTCATTATTCATTCTCATTATTCATTATAATAAACTAATGTTCAACTTTATAACTTACTATACTATAATTTAAATTTAATTATAATAAGTTATTATTATAATTAAATTATACAGTTGGTTACTTTGTTTTTATTACAAATATCAACAATATCTCTATTCTCCGCTCAAATATGAATACTTAAGGCTGGAGTTTTATGAAAAAATCTAAAGCCCCTTATCGGATTTGAACCGATGACTTACGCCTTACCATGGCGTTACTCTACCGCTGAGTTAAAAGGGCGCGTTTGATTCAATTCCTGAATGAGTCACTATGCGGATAAGATATATCTATGTACATATATTATATACATAAGTACATGCAATAGACTCATAGTGGCTAGTGGCCCATTCAGGAACGAGAAATTTGATTTACCTAGCGGTAAGAATGGTTTATTGATATTGGATTTGATAAATATCAATGCAATGAATTGTTTCAAGACCGACCCTAATTACTTTTCTTTTATTGAATTGACCCCTATCAGAACGAAATTCACTTGATTGATACATGTACCCACCAATTCGACATATAGATCCAAGATATTTCATCGAATCGTGTGATGAAGAGATTCTACTTGTCCCCTGAACCAAATTCTTATAGAAAAAACAATTTTCGATAACTTGTTGATCCCCTCTTTACAGATTTATCGTTTGTTAACTTCCTGGCTTAGTGTGAGATAGAGATAGGCATATCTCATCTTAACAATGAATGAATCAATGAATGAAAGTGGAAGAAATGGGGTTTCACCCCTTTTCTGGCGGACAAATCATTCCCTGAAAGGACCCTATCCTTCGTATTATTTTCTATTTATATATATAAATTTATCATTATTTATTATTTTATTTATATATTTCTTATTATATTTTTTATTTTTTTTTTATATTTAATTTAATATAGTAATATCGATTTCCATATTTCTATAATAGATTTATATCTAGAATGGCGATTAGAATGAATGATTCATGAATATAAATGACGAATCAAAAAATTCTATGGAATCATATGAAAGACGGAAAGATCTGTCGGATCTAGTCATACCATTACATTATATTGACAATTTAAAAAAACTGTTCATACTATGAGCATAGTATGATGGCGGTCGGGCAAGCATGCCCCCATCGTCTAGTGGTTCAGGACATCTCTCTTTCAAGGAGGCAGCGGGGATTCGACTTCCCCTGGGGGTAGGGTACTACGAAAGGAAGTTGATCATGGATTATCAATAAGCCTAGAATTGATTCTTCCTGGGTCGATGCCCGAGCGGTTAATGGGGACGGACTGTAAATTCGTTGGCAATATGTCTACGCTGGTTCAAATCCAGCTCGGCCCAATAATTCGCTGATCCACCATGAAATGATATAACCCATTTGTTTTCCGGAAATGCCTGATAAGGAGGAATAAAAATAAAACTTTATGATATATCCCTACTTCTATTTATTTGCTCTATTTATTTTTATTTGTTCCCACAAATTCTGATCTTGATAATGATCTAGATTCATATCAGAATCCGTAAGTATAAAGTCTAAGGAAAAGAGTAAAGAAAAAAAGTCTTTTTTTTTAATGGATTATCTGGCAATAACGAAAGGATTACTAGTAATCCATGCCGCTCTCACTAAAGTGCGTATCCATGTAGATATCAATATATCACTCGCGTCTATGTTACAACACGGCGATTCTAAGTTTGAATGAAATCATAAGAATATGCATGCTATACACCTTATTTCCCTGGGATTGTAGTTCAATTGGTCAGAGCACCGCCCTGTCAAGGCGGAAGCTGCGGGTTCGAGCCCCGTCAGTCCCGACGGATCCAATAAATACTCAATTCATCTCTCCATTTTCTGTGAAAGGGAGCAGAATTTCATTCCCAACGGAGATCCTTATTTCTTTTTTTTTTCTTTTTCGTTTCGCATTTCTCATCAAACAAATCCGGGAATTTCCATTACTTCAACTAGTACCGATTGATGGGAGAGAGACATATGTGGATTAGTACAATTATTGGTAGCATCATATTCAGAATTCCAAGAGATACCGTACTGGGTCGGACTTTTTCGATTGCTCCCGATCCGTGTAATGGAATAGAATACCTATGTTTCCTGGGAACACATATACAAATGGAATTCCTTTCTTGTACGCTACAAAATGAATTTAACATAGTTATCCTGATAGGATACTTTTCAGATTAAACCCACTCTTTTTCTGGTTCCGATTGTGTGTAACCTCAATTACTAATTTGGATTTGAAACAATTTATCTCATTCAAATAGCACACTGAACTTTTGATATATGTGTCCCAGTCCTAATCCAAGGAAAGAGGATATTAATAAAAGAAAGATCAAACAAGGATCCCGCCCCTCTTAGCAGGGGAATGAATAATCTTTTTTTCCTTCCGGTCCCATCGAAGAAAGAACAAATTCTAAAATAGTGAATTTGATGGAATATTAGATCTTTTATACTGGGACTCATCTTTATCACACTTCTTTGTCTTCCAAGAAAATTAGATCATTAAAAAAACGGAGTTTAGAACTTAACTCCGTCCTTTTTTCCATTTCACTTCTATTGTTTGTTTGGGTTTGTAACCAATGAAAGTGGAAAAGCGGTCAGATGATACTTCATCAGATGATTGTACAAGGAAGGCAGTAGGTTATAGAAAAGAAAGAAAGAATGGAAAAGAATGATAAAGAAAGGAATTCTTGATTGGATCAGGAATCCCATTTTGGATTCGGTATGGATAAAAGATCTTCCTATGTTATACTATTCAATTCTCGACAATGAATCGATTTGATAGCTCAGATATTGTTATTCATGAGATTGATCCGATTCAATATCATCGAGATGTAATTCATCCCATTGAATTTACAGGCGAAAGATTTATCATCTCTATGGGATTAAATCCCGAGTTATTGCGAAGTAAAAAAAAAGAAACGATGAGATTATGGAAGTAAATATTCTCGCATTTATTGCTACTGCACTGTTCATTCTAGTTCCTACTGCTTTTTTACTTATCATCTACGTAAAAACAGTCAGTCAAAATGATTAATTTGACTGAAACTTGACTCCTTAGTTCTTATCAATGATTGAAGAAATAAAATCAAAAGGATTCCAATTTCGCGTCTTAAATGAAATGAGTGGACTAGAATCAGCAGTATTCTATGAGATCCGATAGTATGGTAGAAAGATTCATATATTTCTTTCTACCATACTATTTATTAGTATTATTGTAGTGTATAAAGTTGTACTCTATAAAGATAGAGGCTTAATATGGATCAATCTAAAATATGTATCTTCATATTCATATATCATATATGTAGATATCAATTACATATATGTAATGTACATAGCACCCCAATTCTATTTCTTTGCTTCATCTATTTGATTTGTATTGATTCCAATCAATCTGAAAAAATCTAAAGGCAACTCTTACTCTTACGGTTCTAATTCCTAGATTTCTGATTATTTCCAATATGAATCCCGGTATCCATCGAAAGAATCAAATCAATGAAGGAAAAATGGTATAGGCATATATTAATAAAAGAAAACCAAGTAATCTTTTTTTTTTTTTTCGGATTCCGAAGAAATAATTGATTGAGCTGTTGACAGATGATCCAAGGAGTTCTCTGGGAACTTCTTCGGATTTCGAAAAGGAGTAGTAAACCCTACCGATTTTTAACGCTTGAACCATGATATGAAACGAGCCGATAAAGCATAAATCAAATTTCTAAAATAATAAAACAAGCGGTAAGTGCGCAATATGTGACTTCTCGTTGGACACTCACTATGTCTATGTTGTTTCCCATAGAAAGTGCGTATCCACTTAATAACAGAACGACTTTCTCTTTGAACAGTAAAGAGGGAAACAAATAAAACAAAAAAAAGAGGTCCGTTGTTCCTCATTGTCCATATATAATTCTGGTAAGAGCCGGTTCATCGAAATAGAAAATTTAGGAAGAATTCGGTTGGAAGAAATTTCCTATCATCTGTATCCCTTTTACTTTCGAAATACGAACATGGGAATCAGTGAAATATCTGTTTGATTGAAAGGGTATTATTCATATAATACATTACTCCACCAGAATCCAATGGAATTTCGAAATAAAGATATTTTTATTTAACTTATTTCAATTTTCTATTTAATTAATTAAATAGAAATAGTTTAGTTAAAAACGCTTTACAGAACGATCTATAAAACAATTGATACAGTTTGATTCCTCAACTCAATTAGTAGTACCCTTAGAGTCCACCTCTTCCCCATACTACGAGTGAAAGGGAAAATGTGAAGACTACCATTAAAGCAGCCCAAGCGAGACTTACTATATCCATGTGAATTATGTCCCCTATCTCTATGAATATGAAGGAATTATTCCATTATTGCTCACTAATAATAGTGGAATCAATGGTGCAGAGTCAAAAAAAAAAGGGGGGGGGGGATTCAGACCCAACACTATTGATGAACCAATCCAATAAATCCACTTATAACAAGTTCGTATATGATTTCTAGTAGAATCGGGAAACATTAAACACAATAAAAAAAATAGGCAGTGACACCCTTGGAAAGTATCAAGGGAATGTTACTAATGGAACATGTAGGATAATAAAACCTATTGTTTCTTTTGTTGCCCCTCATAAGTAAAAGGCATAAAAATATGGAATCAAGATAGATCACTATCTATCACATACTTCTATTTCCCATTTGATCTAA